TCGTAAGGAAGAAGATTGTTTACGAAGAAACAACAAGAAAAATTCATATTCTGATACATAAGAGTTATATAGGAATCGAAATAGTCTTTTATTTTCTTTTGAAAAAAGAAAAATGGATTTCATTGAAGTAATAAGACTATTCCAATTCGAATAATAGTTGAGAAAGAATCGCAATAAATGCAAAGATGGAACATCTTGGATCCGGTATTCAAGGAGTTGAACCAAGATTTCAAAATGGATAGGATAGGGTATTTCTATATGTGATAGATAGTGTAAATGCAAAAATTTTTCTTCTAAAAAGGGAAATATTGAATGAATAGATTGTAAATTTTGAAACTTTGGTATTTTTTTTTCTCCCGGACAAGATAGTTCTCCTAGCGAGAATGGGATTTCTAGAACGATTGCAAACCCCTCAGATAGAATCTGAGAATAAAACTTTGAATAAAAATGATTGCTGTGATCCAACAATCGATCTTGGTTAGGATGATTAACCGAATTAATCCAAAAATTCTGCTGATACATTCGAATAATTAAACGTTTCACAAGTAGTGAACTAAATTTCTTGTTATTATAACCAACAATTTCCACAGGTTCGAAACCTTTTAATGCATAATCGTGGGCAAATGCATAAATATATTCCTGAAAGATAAGTGGGTAGACGAAGTATTGTTGACGAGATTTCTGTTTTTCTGAATACCTTTCCAATTTTTCCATTTGTATTTCTACTTGAATCAGAGAAATAAGCATTTCTCGATTTATCAAATGATAATACATAGTGCAATATGGTCATAACAGGGTGTTACATTTTTTAAAACAAACCCTGAGAAGAAAGGGAGTCTAATCCATAGATCTTTCTCTGCTCCTTTTCTATCTAATTAGTTTATGTTTGTTCTAATTACTAAAAAGAAGAAAACAAATCTTTTATTTTTGCAGGCCAATTGCTCTTTTGACTTTGGAATACAGTCTCTTTATCAATATACTGCTTCTTTTACACATTCAATTCATAACCTTTTCAATCCATAATCAAGAATAATTAGGATTCCTAAAAAAAAAATGAAAGGGTCCGCCGATAGGAAAACCCAGCCTTTCCCCGTATCAGGCACTAATCTATTTTTAACGTCTAATTAGATCGGGGAGTCATTTCAATTAAGAATTTAAGCTCGTTGCTTTTTATTTTACCAGAATTAGAGCCAAGCTCTATCCATTTATTCACTAGACCCAGAAAATCGGAATTTTTTTATTAAAAAAAAATTGATTTTATTACGACATGCTACTTTTTCCATTCATTACCTTTGAGGATCAGTCGTGGTCTTCTAGACTCTACCAAGAGTCTGGACGAATTTGTTGCTTCATCCAAATGTGTAAAAGATCATAGTCGCACTTAAAAGCCGAGTACTCTACCATTGAGTTAGCAACCCAGATAAAATAGGATCTTAGCTTAGATATGATCGAAATCCAAAAATCGATGGAATTACGCCGGACGCTCCTATCAAAAGATGGAATTAGCAAGACATCAAAAAAAAAAATTTCTTTTTTTTAAGAAAAATCTTGTATGAGAGTACATGCAAGGGGGGGCAACCCTATCATTTGAGCAAAGTGTAGAAAGAAATACCTAATATGGAGTGACAATAAAGAGACCCATCTAGCTACAAATTCTAGCTGTTCAATAGACCTTTGTCAATAGAAAGACAATGGTAAGAAAACCTATTAGATACAAATAAGGAAATTAAATAAGGGCTTTTGTTGGATTAGCACGACATAAATGTAACAAAAAAATAGTACTAAAAAAGAGACAAATTGTGTCTAAATAATTAAGGGATATTAAGAACCCTCCCCTACTTTTTTATTTTGTATTCATTTAGTTCTTCAATTAACTCAAAGTTCTTTCTTTATCTTTAAAGAATTCTGCTTTACTTAAAATATCATAAACAGTTCTTGTAGGTTGAGCACCTTTTTCGAGGAAATAGAGAATAGCTGGAACATTTAAACAAGTTTGATTCTTTATTGGATCATAAAAACCAACTTTTTGAAGATCTCTCCCCTCTCTTCGAGATCGAACATCAATTGCAACGATTCGATAGACAGCTTATTGGGATAGATGTAGATAAACAATGCCCCCCCTAGAAACGTATATGAGGTTTTCTCCTCATACGGCTCGAGAAAATGATTCGAATTTCTATCCATAATACAAGTAGGTAGAAATTAGACTATGACTTGCATTAATTTCCTTATATATGAAAAAACCAATTTCATTTATACTCATGACTCAAGTTGGCTAATTTTGACTGACAGACTTCAAAAAAGAAATCCTTCGAAATTTTTTGAGTCGTCTCTAAACTCTTTTCTTTATCTCATCTCGAACAAATTGACTTTTATTCCTTATTCTGATCTAATTCTATTGTTGAGATAGTTGAAAATCATGTTTACTTGTTCCGGAATCCTTTATCTTTAATTTGTGAAATCCTTGGGTTTAGACATTACTTCGGGAATTCCTATTCTTTTTTCTTTCAAAAGAGTAGCAACATACCCTTTCTTTTTTTCTTATTTCCTTCAATAAAGCATTTTCCTCTTCTAGAGAAATAGAATATGAACGATTAATTCTGATAGACTTTTCATCGAAAAAGTTTTCCAATCTTTCAAAATTAGACTTTTTCTTATTTTAACCTTTCCATTTCTATATTAAGGATAGACTGACAAAGTTGGCCTAATTTATTAGTTTTCACTAACCCTAGATTCTTTCCCTTGATAAAAAATCAATTTTGTCTTCTCGAGCTCCATCGTGTACTATTTATTTACAAACAACTCAGCGCAAATTGGGTTCGGAACAAATAGAACAGACTATGTCGAGCCAAGAGCATTTTCATTACTATGGAAAATGGTGGATAGCAAAATCCACAATCGATTATCTCCTTCAAGTCGCACGTTGCTTTCTACCACATCGTTTTAAACGAAGTTTTACCATAACATTCATTCCTCTAATTTCATTGCAAAGTGGTATCGAGAATTGATCCAATATGGATGGAATCATGAATAGTCATCGGTTTTGTATACTAATTCAAACTTGCTATCTATAGAGAAATATGGATAAAAGAAATAAGTATTTATTGGGGAAGACTCCGCAAGGATCCAATTTATTTAAACCCATATTCTATCATATGAATGAAACATAGTTTCAAAAAGAGGAATAAAATAGTTTGCTTAAGACTTATTTATTATTGAATTTCCATCCTCAACAGAGAACTCGAGATGATCAATCCTGAAATGAGAAGGATCAACTGTTCTCCAACAAATAAACTATGCCAATGAAAAGAGTGGAAGTTTTTTAAACTTTTCATAGTTCTTCGACTGGAGTAACGGGAGTAACAAAAGAAAGAAAAAATAAAAAAAAAAATTAGTGTAAAGTAAAATTAAGGTTTTTGCTTTTACTTATAGGATTCTTTCTTTTAGGTAACAGAATAGATTCAAAATCAAAAATAAGAAAAGTCTTATTTTTTTTTTGAATCTATTCTATCCAACAGACAGTTCTTAACTTACCCTTACCGGAATGGATCATTCTCATTCAGGATATTTAAAGAATCACAGATCGAGATCGTTTTCGCTTAACCAAAGAAGGACCCCTCTTTTTTACTAATAATACAACAAAACAAAAATATATCTGTATCATAAAGGGATAGGTCTAATTTTTTATACAGTGTTTTCCCTCATATATTTTTGTTTTTCAATCAATTCTAAAATCGAGTAGATAGAATCTATAAATTTATCTCTAATCCTCACATTCCATTATATTTGCAAATCGGATAATACCTAAAATAGAAAAATAAGGTCTCTATACGTAGAATGGAAACCCCTCCTTTTTTTTTTTCACATTAGGTGTCAAATGTATCCTGGAAGAATTCCCAGTTCATGGATATGGAGCATAAAGTTTATCTAAAACGTTCGAATTTCAAAACACATATTCAAAACACATACACATCTGAGTAATGAGTAGTACGAGCATATCCTGAATGTGACGACAGACCCAAATTTTTACCGAAAATAAAGATATTCAATTTGATGACTGGACTTGACACTTCAAGTTGTTTTTTGAGTAAAGAAAAGGAATCCTTAGAAATGCATCTAATCTAAGAGTTCATAAGAAATAATTATTCTCTTTAATAAGCTTTTGTATCGTGCAGGGCACAATACGATTCTATGTTTCGTTTCATGAAACAAATCTGGGACGGAAGGATTCGAACCTCCGAATAACGGGACCAAAACCCGCTGCCTTACCACTTGGCCACGCCCCATTTTGTTTTATGCGACACTAATAAACAGCAGTTTTATTATAACTTATTCGTCAATCCCACTTCAATTACCTAAAAAATCAGGGAGATTTTCTTGCTAGGATTCTAAACATGCGGATAATATAGAATCCAAAAAATGCATTGATCATTACATGAAATTCTATTAAGATATTATATGAAAGTCGAATTTCTTCTATTCTCATTTGAGAATGCGAATACAAGGAGGTATTTTGTATTTGGGAAAGTCCGAAGAAAAAAGGATTTTGAATCCACCTTTTCCTTTCCTTTTTCCCTTAGAAAAATAACTCAATCAAAATCCAATTATCTACTCTACAAGAACGAAATGCTTGTTATGCCTAATATACTTAGTTTAACCTGTATCTATTTTAATTCTGATTTCTATCCGACTAGTTTTTTCTTCGCCAAATTACCCGAAGCTTATGCCATTTTTAACCCAATCGTGGATGTTATGCCTGTCATACCTGTACTCTTTTTTCTATTAGCGTTTGTTTGGCAAGCTGCTGTAAGTTTTCGATGAAATCTTTACTATTCTGTTCTGTCTACCAAATTTTATGATATATTCATTCCAAAAAAATAAAAAAAAAAATGGAGAAGAGCCGAGAAATCTTATATTATGAACTTTCGATTCTAAAATGAAAATTCTTCTACATTGAATGTATAGCTGCAGCAATAAATTTGGATTAGCCTTTCTACCCCCTGCACATACGTTGAGCAGGTACCTTTAGGTACCCACACAATACCTAAACTTATTTTTGATATTGATAAGATTGCTTATTAGAAAGCAATTCTTGCAATTTTTTTTTTTAAGATTTAAAAATTGATTTTTACATTTTTATTTTTAGGTGTCAAAATAAAAAAACCATCCTAGTGGATCTGTGCGGTAAGGAAAAATGGGTAATCTATTCCTTAAAAAAAAATCTTGGAGATTATATAATGCTTACTCTCAAACTCTTTGTTTATACAGTAGTGATATTCTTTGTTTCCCTCTTTATATTTGGATTCTTATCTAATGACCCAGGACGTAATCCTGGACGTGAGGAGTAAAAATCCAAATATAAGGAGGGAATTTTTTCTTACAAATTGGATTTATTTCGTACATTTATCTATGAGAAAATCCGGGGGTTAGAATTCCTTACAATTCGAAAGTCCCAAATAATTCGAGGGGGCGGAAAGAGAGGGATTCGAACCCTCGGTACAAAAAATTGTACAACGGATTAGCAATCCGCCGCTTTAGTCCACTCAGCCATCTCTCCCCGTTCCAAATCGAAAGGTTTTCGCGATATGACAGAGGCAATACAATAAATAATGATTACAAAAAATCCTTCCTTTTTTCATTTCAAAAGTGCATAAAAATTATATTGCCAATTCCATTTTAGTTATATTCTTTTTTCTTAATGTTAATATAATAAAAAAAAGGAGAAAATTCTTGTTTCTTCTTTGTAAAATTCGATATAGGTTGAGAGACAATCAGATATATTTTCTCTTCAGCGCGCATTTGCGTATAGGACTTATTAGAATAAAACAAACAGGTTATAGAAAAAAAAAAATTCTTTTCAAACCCACCAAAAAATTTTGAAAAAAGATAAAGTAAGTAGACCTGACCTCTTGAATGATGCCTCTATCCGCTATTCTGATATATAAATTCGATGTGGATGAAATTATTGGATAAGCGGATTTTTTGTATTTCCTTGGACTTAGATTAGACGGCGCAAGACAAGAATTTTTCGCTATTTACCATTTCATATTCTTGTTACTAGACGTTCTATAGGAATAAGAAGAAATCGCAACTCTTTTCCGTTACACATAAAAATGGATTTATTTCGAAAGTCAATTTTTTTTAGAATCCTATTTTCGTTCTTCCACCCATGCAATAGAGACCGAATGAGAAAAGAGGGGTTTTCCCTTAAAAGATAGGCTTTGAAATAGGAATCATAGAATAATGCTAAATTCAAATGTTTATTTCTTTATTTCTATAGTATAAGAAAAATCAATCCAATGAAATTCATGGATTTACCACGATCTCGGTTGTGACCCCATAGATAAAAATGCAAAATTTCTATCTTCGAGACCATTGAAAAAGGCATTGAACGAGAAAGAAATCGTCCACAGATAATCAAACTATCATATGCCTTGGAAGTAATATGAGGTGCTCGGAAATGGTTGAAGTAATTGAATAGGAGGATCACTATGACTATAGCCCTTGGTAGAGTTACTAAAGAAGAAAATGATCTATTTGATATTATGGACGACTGGTTACGAAGAGACCGTTTCGTTTTTGTAGGATGGTCCGGCCTATTGCTCTTTCCTTGTGCTTATTTCGCTTTAGGGGGTTGGTTTACAGGGACTACTTTTGTAACTTCTTGGTATACCCATGGATTGGCTAGTTCCTATTTAGAAGGTTGTAATTTCTTAACGGCGGCGGTTTCCACCCCTGCTAATAGTTTAGCACACTCTTTGTTGCTACTATGGGGACCAGAAGCACAAGGGGATTTTACTCGTTGGTGTCAATTAGGTGGTCTGTGGACTTTTGTCGCTCTCCATGGGGCTTTTGCACTAATAGGTTTCATGTTACGTCAATTTGAACTTGCTCGGTCTGTTCAATTGCGGCCTTATAATGCAATTTCATTCTCTGGTCCAATCGCTGTTTTTGTTTCCGTATTCCTTATTTATCCACTGGGACAATCTGGTTGGTTCTTTGCACCGAGTTTTGGCGTAGCAGCTATATTTCGATTCATCCTTTTCTTCCAAGGATTTCATAATTGGACGTTGAACCCTTTTCATATGATGGGAGTTGCCGGAGTATTAGGCGCGGCTCTGCTATGCGCTATTCATGGGGCTACTGTAGAAAACACTCTATTCGAAGATGGTGATGGTGCAAATACCTTCCGAGCTTTTAACCCAACTCAAGCGGAAGAAACTTATTCAATGGTTACTGCTAACCGCTTTTGGTCCCAAATCTTTGGTGTTGCTTTTTCCAATAAACGTTGGTTACATTTCTTTATGCTATTTGTACCCGTCACCGGTTTATGGATGAGTGCTATTGGCGTAGTTGGCCTGGCTCTGAACCTACGTGCCTATGACTTCGTTTCCCAGGAAATCCGTGCAGCGGAAGATCCTGAATTTGAGACTTTCTACACTAAAAATATTCTTTTAAACGAGGGTATTCGTGCGTGGATGGCAGCTCAGGATCAGCCTC